AGAAATTTCTCATTAAGTTACGTACCCACTTAAAAAAGAATAAACCTCAATTTCAAGAAATTGTATCTTCTACCAAGACATTTACCGAGGAAGCGGAAACCTTTTTGAAGGAAGCTATTCAGGAGCACACTGAATTGTTTCTACTTGAGGAACAAACATAAATTTATAACTCTAATTCTATTGTTAGAACAAGAGTTATTCTTGCGAATTATTTCTGATTCAAATCATTCAAAAAGGGGGTTTCTTGGTATCGTCACTTTTAAAATAGATGGAAAAAAATTGCGTCCAATAGGATTTGAACCTATACCAAAGGTTTAGAAGACCTCTGTCCTATCCATTAGACAATGGACGCTTTTCATTCCTATTTCATTCTTTCGTATTTTCCCTTTATCTTTTTTTTTGATAAAAATAAATGAAAATTTAGGTAAAAAAAAAAAAATAAAGAATGCATATTCGAATGGATGATGCGTATAGAATAAGGAATATGGGGCGGGTAGCGGGAATCGAACCCGCATCGTTAGCTTGGAAGGCTAGGGGTTATAGTCGACGTTAACTTATCATTCTTAACGTCTCTAATTCAAAACCGAACATGAAAATTTTGTTTCATTCGGCTCCTTTATGGAAAATTGATGTATTCCCAGAAACAAAAATTAGATCCATAACATCTATGTCAGCTTTTCTTATTAAAGACACCCAAAACCACTCGCTTTCTAGATGATCCCTCTAGAGAAGGGGGGTTCTATTATTTAAAATCCGTCTAATCTAGTTACTTCGTTCCCTATTTCCACTCGGGGGATCCTGAGGAAAAGAATTTAATTTAGTTTCCACCGAGCTAAAAAAATATGCTGATGGTTCTAGTAAACCAAAACTACCATTTTCTAGCTATTTGGCTTTAATCTTAGCTTATACAAGACAAAAATTGAAGATTTAGTTACGATTGGAAATGCACTTATGTTTTTTATCTTCATCCATAGATCCTTTACTTATATTTATTAATATTAATTGGAAGATTTGATCCAATTTTTTTTTATTATGCTTCGTGACTCTATAACCCTTTTATTCAATTTCAATTGAATTTTGGATACAAATCGTGAGAATTTCTATATTCCTCAAATATGCTATTGAGGGGAAAAGGATTAAACTCTTTTTAGGAAATAAAGTTTTTTTTTTGATCGGAATATGAAAAACCCGAAACACCCCTTAACTTTTTAAGTTATTAATTGAACGAATCACACTTTTACCACTAAACTATACCCGCTTCATATTCATTATTATATATGAATATACCTTTTGTCGAACATAAGGAATGAGATGCTATTAAGATAGCATCAGACTCATTAAAACTTGAGCGTTGACACTTCATCCTCCCCGACCAGAGGTACTTGAAGTCGAAGTACAGAAAGTTTTTTAAAATAACCAAATTCTAATAAAGTTAGAATAAAGCAAAAAGTCTCATTTTTCACCTGTTATAAGTCATTACTGACAGTCTAAAATTGAAGGAATTATTGAAGCTGGGCTATAACCACGATGAATTCCTCATTTTTTTTACTTTCCCTTCAACTGACCCATTTTTGAATTCGAACTCGGATTAATTGGATCTTAAATGTTCAATGTCCCTTGAACAAATAAAAGAGTTATGTTATATATGTTATAACATATGTGTGTTTCATTTTTTATATTATATTATTTCTGTATGTGCTTTTTTCCAGTTAAATAATTAACTAAATTGAGAAAAAAGACTCAAAATTCAAAATACTACTTAATATTAATACTAAAAAAAAAAATTATTAATTTTAATATTCTTTCATTTTCATATTTTATATTTCATTTTCATATTTTATAGTGTTTTCTATAGTATTATATTACTAATACTAAGAAATGACACTTGGAATGGAGATAAAAATTGTCTTTATTGATACTTCAATAACTTCAATAATAAGTATCTTTGATTTGATATAATAAAAATAAAAAATGAAATCATTTGATCTATGAAATGATTGATTCATCAGAAGTAATGTAATAACCCGGCCTGGTTAAGTACTGGCCGGGGGAATGGACTTTTCTTACAAAATGAAAATCAAGGAAGTAAGGTTTTTCAATTTCAATCTTTTTTACTTCGCCTGTCACACCACATAAAAAATTTTCAATTTGAATTGGGAGAGATGGCTGAGTGGACTAAAGCGACAGATTGCTAATCCGTTGTACGAGTTATTTGTACCGAGGGTTCGAATCCCTCTCTCTCCGCTCCCCTCGATCGTTTCAGACTTTCAAAATCTTTTTTTTTTATTCCTCACGTCCAGGATTACGGCCCGGATCATTAGATAAGAATCCAAAGATGAAGAGAGAAACAAAAAATATGACTACTGTGTAAACAAAGAGTTTGAGAGTAAGCATTACACAATCTCCAAGATTTTTTTTTGAAAAGGGAAATAGATTGCCTATTTTTTATCACATACACTATGTTGTGCATAGTGCCCCAAAAAGAAACCAAAAAGAAAATGAAGTCTTTTCTTGAAAAAAGTAATTTTTACTAATTTTTTGTTTTTGTAATGAAATAATAATAAGAAAAGCAAGATTCTGATTCCTTCATTACCAAAAATTTTTGGTATTTTTAGTCATAGCCATTATTTGATGTTGTGGGGTCTTTAGAAAGACCTTGTTTACTGGAAGGTCAGAACGAGGAAATAAGTTGATCGAAATTTCTCACCGTGCGATTATTCAATATAATACAAGAACAAGAATTTCTATTTTCGAATGGAGAGTTCATAATGTAAAATTTATTTGTTTCGTATAAATCATGAATTTTGCGGAGCATTAAAGATTTTATCGAAAACTTACAGCAGCTTGCCAAACAAAGGCTAAGAGCAAAAATAGTACAGGTATGACAGGCATAACATCTACGATAGGATTGAAAAAGGCATAAGCCTCGGGCAATTTGCCGAAGAAAAAACTACTCGAAGAAAGGGTAGAATTAAGACAGATACAGATTAAACTAAAGATATTAAGCATAACAAACATTTCATTCTTGTAGATTAGAAAATTAGATTTTGATTGAGTTCTTTTTATGAGGGAAAAATTAAAAGGTAGGTCAAAAAACCTTCTTGTTCTTCGAACGCTCTCAAATCAAAAATCTTCCCTTTCATTCTCAAATGAGAATACAAGGAATTTTAGTTTCATACAATATCTTAATTTAATTTTATGGAATGATCAATCATTTTTTTCTATATTTTCATGTGTTGAATCCTAGCAGTAATATATTTCATATATATTTGAATTAGGATTGACGAACGACTAATACCAATATTAGTCTTTATTAGTATCAAAGAGAAATTCGAAATCGAAATGGGGCGTGGCCAAGTGGTAAGGCAACGGGTTTTGGTCCCGTTATTCGGAGGTTCGAATCCTTCCGTCCCAGAATGTCTACATGAAAAAGGAAAGATTCTTCTCTTTAACAAATTTATCTTTAAAGTTTGGAAATTTTTTTCTTTAATCTTGGATATAGTGTCACCATTTGTTCTGATTTTTCTATAAAAAGAAAACTTTTTTCATTTAGTTTTTCACAAATGCGATTGAGTGTATGGGTAGAAATAAAGATATTTCATTGAATTCTAAATTCAAAACAATTTTTGGGTATATCATTAAGAGATTCCTATTTTAATAGTTATATTGAAGTAAGTTACTTGGTAAAACTTTTTTTTCTATGAAATCCGAATTCTCGTATTATGTAATTCATTATGGAATTCTGAATTGAAAGAGAAAAAAGGATCCTTTTCTATTTCATACTCATGAAAACAAAAATTCTTTTTTTTTATGAACCTGGGTACTCGAAGAAATTTTAAAAATATATATTATAAATATAGAGAAATTTATGACTTTTTCGAGTTATTGGAATAGTTTATATTTTGTTAATAGCCGATTTTACTCCGGAATTGGGAAATCCATAGGGCCGTTCTTTTTAGATTTAGAGTTTATTTGTTCGAGAAGAATTTTTTCCATAATTTAATAGAACATCCCGAATTATCTGTTGAAGATTTTAATTAGATTTAAAGAAATGGATTTACTTTTCTTTTTTCTTTTTTTTTTAATTTCTTTCACTCCATAGAATAGAGGGGCGAAAAAACTTAAATCCTTTATAATATAAGACTTTCTTTCAGGTAATTATTTACCTTTAGACTTTCTTTCAGATAATTATTTACCTTTCCCTAGATACATACATAAAAAATATTTTGTATCATTGAGCCAATGACTATTCATGATTCCATATTGAATCAATTGCATACCGTTTTAAAATAAAATTTAAAATGAGAGGAGTGTTATGGTAAAACTTCATTTAAAACGATGTGGTAGAAAGCAACGTGCGATTTGAAGGACATAATTCACTGTGGATTCTTACATCTGCCATTTTCTATAGGAATGAAGATGCTCTTGAATCGACATAGTTTGTTCTGCTCCTATTAGAAACCCAATTTGTATTGGATTGGTAAATAGGAATAGTACATGATGGAGTTCGAGCAAAACGTATTGATTCATTTATCGGGGGGTGAATCTAGGGTTAGTAACAATTAAATCTAGGGTTAGTAACAATTAATAAATTAAACTACTTTGTTAAGTATATCTTCAATATAGAAATTGAAATTTGAAATTGCAGGATTCAAATCCCAACAAGTTTGAAATAAAATAAATAACATTTTTTATATTACATTACAAGGGAAAAAATCGTTCATATTATCTTTCCATAGAAGGAAATAACAAAAAACAAAAGGTATGTTGCTGCCGTTTTGAAAAAGGGGATAAGGATCACTGAAGTAATGTCTAAACCTAATGATTTTAAAAAGTAAAGAGAAAGAATTCCGGAACAAGGAAACACTATTTTCAATTGTCTCAATATTTTATTTTTAGTATAATGATGGAGACTAAAAAAAGATTCGAGACGAAACAAACAAAAGAGGTTAGAGACGACTCAAGAAATGCCTAAGGATTTACCTTCGGACTTTTTCAGAATTATCCAACTTGAGTTATGAGTACGAATGATATTTTTTTTTTATGTAAGTTTTTTTATGTAAGTAAGAACAGAAAAACTTAAATCATAGTCTAAGTCATAAATTTTTTTATATATTTTACATTATATACAGAATATTTTACATTATATACAGAAATAGTGGAATCATTTTTTCTCGAACCATATGAGGAGAAAACCTCTTATACGTTTCTAGGGGGGGGGGTTATTTATCTATATCTATCCCAATGAGCGATCTATCAAATCGTTGCAATTGATGTTCGATCCCGACGAGAAGGAAGAGATCTTCGAAAGGTGGGTTTTTATGATCCAATGAAAAATCAAACTTATTTAAACGTTTAAACGTTCCTGCTATTCGTTATTTCCTTGAAAAAGGTGTTTAACCTACAGGAGCTGTTCATGATATTTTAAGAAAAGCAGAATTTTTCAAAGAATTCATAAATAAAAAAATTAAAAGGTAACTAGTATAAATTTGTGTGGTAATTATTTACTCACAATTTCTCTTTTCTTGTTCTATATTATGTTTTATATTTTCCATATTTATTGTTGTGCCAATCCAACAAAATTCTTATTTTATGTAATTTTTTTTATTTCATTTTTTTTCTCAACAATTTATTCATATTGACAATGGTGTGTCGAACAAATATAATTCGATCGTAGATAAATAGATCTGTTTATTTTGATCCTTATTTTTTTATGGGTTTTTCCTTTACTTCATTCAAATTATGGGTTTGCCAAATTTACTATTTTTTATATAAGATATATTTTTTTAACGAAAATCAAAAATTTTTTCTATTTTCTAAAAAAGGGGGGCGTTCCTTAAATGTAAATTTTTACATTTTTTTTATCTGTTTTTAATTTAATCCAATCCACTTTGCTATTTTGTTTAATTGATCATCTAATCTTTCCTTTATATTTCTTTTGAATTCAAAATTCAATGTTTTTACGTAGTTGTATAGTTCAATTCCATTTTTTCCACTTGTATATACATATTTATCTGGGTTGCTAACTCAATGGTAGAGTACTCGGCTTTTAAGTGCGATTATGGTTTTTTACACATTTGAATGAAGTAACGAATTCGTCCAGACTTTTGGTAGAGTCTATAAGACCACGACTGATCCTGAAAGGTAATGGATGGAAAAAACCGCATGTCGTAATAAAATAATAAGAAAAAATGGAATTGAATTTTCATTTTTGAATTTCTTATTATATTCTTTCTTATTTTTTTTTTTTAAGAAATTCACAGTTAGAGTTTGGTCTAGTGAATAAATGGATAGAGCTCTATGGCTCTAATTCTGGTAAAAAAAAAAAGCAACGAGCTTTTATTCTTAATTTGAATAATTTCCCGATCTAATTAAACGTTAAAAATAACTTAGTACCTGATGTGGGGAAGGGGTTTCCTGTAAATGGACCTTTGATTCTTTTTTTTTAAGAATAAAAAAAATCCTACCTATTTTCTATTATGGATTGGAAACTAATGTGTAGAAGAAACAGTATACTGACAAAAAAAATTTCCAAAGTCAAAAGAGCGATCGGGTTGCAAAAATAAAAAATTTTTTATCCTCTGATAATTTATTTAATATTAATAGAACGAAGATAAACCTATTGGTATAGTAGAAGGAGGGAGGAAAAAGATCTGTTGATTGGACTCTGTATTTCCGGGGTATATATTTTTTTCATACATGATACATACTCTGTTCTGACCGCATTGCACTATGTATAATTTGATAATACAAGAAATACCTATTGTTTCTGGTTCAAGTAGAAATTGAAGTCAATGGAAGAATTACAAGGATATTTAGAAAAAGGTAGATCTTGGCAACAACATTTCCTATATCCGTTACTCTTTCAGGAGTATATTTATGCACTTGCTCATGATCATGGTTTAAATGGTTTGATTTTTTATGAACCCGTAGAAATTTTTGGTTATGATAATAAATCTAGTTTATCACTTGTAAAACGTTTAATTACTCGAATCTATCAAAAGAATTCTTTGATTTCTTCGGTTAATTATTCTAACCAAAATTTATTTATTGGTCACACTCACAACATTTTTTTTTATTCTCATTTTTATTCTCAAATTATATCAGAAAGTTTTGCAATTATTGTGGAAATTCCATTTTCCTTGCGATTAGTATCTTATTTAGAAAAAAAAGAAATACCAAAATATCATAATTTACGATCAATTCATTCAATTTTTCCTTTTTTAGAGGACAAATTATTGTATTTAAATTATGTTTTAGATATATTAATGCCTCATCCCATACATATGGAAATCTTGGTTCAAATCCTTCAGTGTGGGATTCAAGATCTTCCCTTTTTACACTTATTGCAATTCTTTCTTCACGAATACCATAATTGGAGTAATCTCTCCATTACTCAGAAGAAATCTATTTATGTTTTTTCGAAAGAAAATAAAAGATTTTTTTGGTTCCTATATAATTCTTATCTATTTGAATGCGAAATTTTATTAGTGCTTATTC